AATGAATTGCCTGATAAAAAGGATTACCTTGATAGGGTAAATCATGAAATTTAACATTTCATTCATTATATTTAATAGAATTAAACTATTTCTAAAAGAATCAAAATCTTTTGTGCATCATACACCAAAATATAAAAAGATAAGCTAATTAAGCTACTGGGTTCATACCCCATTTATAAAGGTTATAATCCTTTTCTTTTTAATCAAAAAAATTTCTAATAATATTTTTTTAATAATATTAATTTTTGGAACATTAGTAACAATTTCTTCTAATTCTTGATTAGGAGCATGAATGGGGTTAGAAATTAATTTATTATCATTTATCCCCCTAATAAATGATAATAAAAAAAATTTATTAACTTCAGAAAGTTCGTTAAAATATTTTTTAACACAAGCTTTTGCTTCATCAATTTTATTATTTGCTATTATTATACTAATATTTTTTTATAATAATAATATAAATTTATATAATTCTTTCAATGAGCTTTTAATTTTATCTACTTTATTACTAAAAAGAGGAGCAGCCCCTTTTCATTTTTGATTCCCTGAAGTAATAGAGGGACTATCTTGAATTAATGGTCTAATTTTAATAACTTGACAAAAAATTGCTCCCTTAATATTAATTTCTTATAATTTTATTTATAAATTTTTTATAATTACAATTATTTTATCAATATTAATTGGATCACTAGGAGGATTAAACCAAACATCAATTCGAAAATTAATAGCATTTTCTTCCATTAATCATTTAGGATGAATATTATTAGCAATAATAAATAATGAAATATTATGAATAATTTATTTTTTATTATATAGATTACTTTCATTCTCTATTGTATTAATATTTAATAATTTTAAATTATTTTATTTTAATCAAATTTTTAATATATCTATAATAAATCCAATTGTAAAATTATTTATTTTTCTAAATTTATTATCTTTAGGAGGATTACCTCCCTTTTTAGGATTTTTACCTAAATGATTAGTAATTCAAAATTTAGTAACAATAAATCAATTATTTATTTTAACAATTAGAGTTTGTTTAACATTAATTACTCTATATTTTTATTTACGATTATCTTATAGAATTTTTATATTAAATTATCAAAAAAATTCTTGATTATTAAAAAATAATTTTAATAATAAATTATCATTTACTAGTTTAATTTTTAATTTTATTTCAATTAGTGGCTTAGTAATAATATCTATAATTTATGTTGTTATATAAGAATTTAAGTTAAATAAACTAATAGCCTTCAAAGCTGAAAATATTTGTATTAATCTTTTAATTCTTAAAGCTTTAATAAATTAAATTATTCCTTTAGAATTGCAGTCTAATATCATTATTGACTATAAAGCCTGATTAAAGAGATTATATCCCATAAATAAATTTACAATTTATCGCCTAAACTTCAGCCATTTAATCGCGACAATGATTATTTTCAACAAATCATAAGGATATTGGAACATTATATTTTATTTTCGGAGCTTGAGCTGGAATAGTAGGAACTTCTTTAAGAATCCTTATTCGAGCCGAATTAGGACATCCCGGAGCATTTATTGGAGATGATCAAATTTATAATGTAATTGTTACTGCTCATGCTTTTATTATAATTTTTTTTATAGTAATACCTATTATAATTGGAGGATTTGGAAATTGACTTGTACCTTTAATATTAGGAGCCCCTGATATAGCTTTTCCTCGAATAAATAATATAAGATTTTGAATACTTCCTCCTTCATTAACTTTACTTCTTTCTAGTAGTATAGTAGAAAATGGAGCAGGAACAGGATGAACAGTTTATCCCCCCTTATCATCAGGAATTGCCCATGCTGGTGCTTCAGTTGATTTAGCTATTTTTTCATTACATTTAGCAGGAATTTCTTCTATTCTAGGGGCAGTAAATTTTATTACAACTGTAATTAATATACGATCTCCCGGAATTACTTTAGATCGAATACCATTATTTGTCTGATCTGTAGTAATTACAGCAATTCTTTTATTACTTTCTTTACCAGTATTAGCTGGAGCTATTACAATATTATTAACAGATCGAAATTTAAATACTTCTTTTTTTGACCCTGCAGGAGGAGGAGACCCAATTTTATACCAACACTTGTTTTGATTTTTTGGACACCCAGAAGTTTATATTTTAATTTTACCAGGATTCGGAATAATTTCTCATATTATTACTCAAGAAAGTGGTAAAAAGGAAACATTCGGAAATTTAGGAATAATTTATGCGATATTAGCAATTGGTTTATTAGGATTTATTGTTTGAGCGCATCACATATTTACAGTTGGTATAGATGTAGATACACGAGCTTATTTTACTTCTGCTACAATAATTATTGCCGTTCCTACAGGAATTAAAATTTTTAGATGATTAGCTACTCTTCACGGAACTCAATTAACATATAGCCCCGCTATATTATGATCTTTTGGGTTTGTATTTTTATTTACAGTTGGAGGATTAACTGGAGTTGTATTAGCTAATTCATCAATTGATATTGTTTTACATGATACTTATTATGTAGTTGCACATTTTCATTATGTTTTATCAATAGGAGCAGTATTTGCTATTATAGCTGGATTTGTACATTGATACCCTTTATTAACAGGATTAACTATAAACCCAACATGACTAAAAATTCAATTTTCTATTATATTTGTTGGAGTAAATTTAACTTTTTTCCCTCAACACTTTTTAGGATTAGCCGGAATACCTCGACGATATTCAGATTTTCCCGATAGCTACTTATCATGAAATATTGTTTCTTCTTTAGGAAGAACTATTTCTTTATTTGCTATTTTATACTTTTTATTTATTATTTGAGAAAGTATAATTACTCAACGAACACCTAGATTCCCTATACAATTATCTTCATCTATTGAATGATATCATACCCTTCCTCCTGCTGAACATACTTATGCAGAATTACCTTTATTAACTAATAATTTCTAATATGGCAGATTAGTGCAATGAATTTAAGCTTCATATATAAAGATTTTATCTTTTGTTAGAAAATGGCAACATGAGCAAATTTAGGCTTACAAGATAGATCATCTCCATTAATAGAACAATTAAATTTTTTTCATGATCATACACTATTAATTTTAACAATAATTACAATTTTAGTTGGTTATATTATAGGAATATTAATATTTAATCAATTTACTAATCGATATTTACTACATGGTCAAACTATTGAAATTCTTTGAACAGTATTACCTGCAATTATTTTAATATTTATTGCTTTTCCTTCTTTACGGTTATTATACTTAATGGATGAAATTAATACTCCTTCTATTACTTTAAAATCAATTGGACATCAATGATATTGAAGCTATGAATACTCAGATTTTATAAACTTAGAATTTGATTCTTATATAGTACCAACAAATGAATTAGAAACAAATGGATTTCGATTATTAGACGTAGATAATCGAATTGTATTACCTATAAATAATCAAATTCGAATTTTAGTTACAGCAACTGATGTTCTTCATTCATGAACTGTTCCTTCATTAGGAGTAAAGGTTGATGCTACACCAGGACGATTAAATCAACTTAATTTTTTAATTAATCGACCAGGGTTATTTTTTGGTCAATGTTCAGAAATTTGTGGAGCTAATCATAGTTTTATACCAATTGTAATCGAAAGAATTCCAATAAATTATTTTATTAAATGAATTACTTCAATAACTAATTCATTAGATGACTGAAAGCAAGTAATGATCTCTTAAATCATATAATAGTAAATTAGCACTTACTTCTAATGAAATCAATTTTTTAAAAAATTAGTTTTATACAAAACCTTAGTATGTCAAACTAAAAAAATTAGTTTAATCTAATATTTTTTAATTCCACAAATAGCCCCAATTAATTGGTTAATTTTATTCTTTGTATTTTCAATTACATTAGTAATTTTTAATGTATTAAATTACTTTTGTTTTTTTTATTCTCCAATAAAAACATCTCAATCATTAAATATTAAATTAAATAAATTAAATTGAAAATGATAACAAATTTATTTTCTGTCTTTGACCCTTCAACTTCAATTTTAAACTTATCATTAAATTGATTAAGTACTTTTTTAGGATTATTTTTAATTCCTATATCTTATTGATTAATACCAAATCGATTTCAATTAATTTGAAACAATATTTTATTAACATTACATAAAGAATTTAAAACATTATTAGGCCCATCTGGTCATAATGGAAGAACATTAATATTTATTTCATTATTTAGATTAATTATATTTAATAATTTTTTAGGTTTATTCCCGTATATTTTTACTAGTACTAGTCATTTAACTTTAACTTTAACTTTAGCTTTCCCTTTATGATTAAGTTTTATATTATATGGATGAATTAATCATACACAACATATATTTGCTCATTTAGTGCCTCAAGGAACCCCGCCAGTTTTAATGCCTTTTATGGTATGCATTGAAACAATTAGTAATGTAATTCGACCCGGAACTTTAGCAGTTCGATTAACTGCTAATATAATTGCTGGACATTTATTATTAACTTTATTAGGAAATACAGGACCTGTAACAACAAATTATATTATTTTATCAGTTATTTTAACAACACAAATTGCTTTATTAGTGTTAGAATCAGCTGTAGCTATTATTCAATCTTATGTATTTGCAGTATTAAGTACTCTTTATTCAAGAGAAGTAAATTAATGTCAGCACACGCAAATCACCCCTTCCATTTAGTAGATTATAGTCCATGACCTTTAACAGGAGCAATTGGAGCAATAACAACTGTTTCTGGACTTGTTCAATGATTTCATCAATACACAATAACATTATTTCTTTTAGGTAATATTATTACAATTTTAACTATGTATCAATGATGACGAGATATCTCTCGAGAAGGAACATTTCAAGGATTACATACATTTCCAGTAACTATTGGGTTACGATGAGGAATAATTTTATTTATTGTTTCTGAAGTATTTTTTTTTATTTCATTTTTTTGAGCTTTTTTTCATAGAAGCTTATCTCCAACAATTGAATTAGGAATAACTTGACCACCAGTAGGAATTATAGCATTTAATCCATTTCAAATTCCTTTATTAAATACAGCAATTTTACTAGCCTCAGGAGTAACTGTGACATGAGCTCATCATGCTTTAATAGAAAGTAATCACTCTCAAGGAACACAAGGATTATTTTTTACAATTGTATTAGGAGTATATTTTACTATTCTTCAAGCTTATGAATATATTGAAGCTCCTTTTACTATTGCTGATGCTGTTTATGGATCAACTTTTTATATAGCAACAGGATTCCACGGACTTCATGTATTAATTGGAACAACATTTTTATTAATTTGTTTTTTACGACATATTAATTATCATTTTTCAAAAAATCACCATTTTGGTTTTGAAGCAGCTGCTTGATATTGACATTTCGTAGATGTTGTTTGATTATTTTTATATATTACTATTTATTGATGAGGTAGATATTTATAAAGTATAATAATGTATATGTGACTTCCAATCACAAGGACTAAATAATTTTAGTATAAATAATATTAATACTATCAACAATAACTATAATTATTTTTATTATTACAATTGTTGTAATAATATTAGCAACTTTATTATCAAAAAAAACTTTATTAGACCGAGAAAAATGTTCTCCTTTTGAGTGTGGATTTGATCCTATAAATTCTTCTCGTCTACCTTTTTCATTACGATTTTTTTTAATTGCAATTATTTTTTTAATTTTCGATGTTGAAATTGCTTTATTATTACCAATAATTTTAATTATTAAATCATCAAATTTAATAAATTGAACAATTACTAGATTATTTTTTATTTTTATTTTATTAATTGGGCTTTATCATGAATGAAATCAAGGGGCTTTAGAATGAAATGAATAAATATGAAGCGATATATTGCAATTAGTTTCGGCCTAATCTTAGGTGAAATTCACCCATATTTTAGGGTAATAGTTAACTATAACATTTAATTTGCATTTAAAAAGTATTGAATTTTCAATTTACCTTATTAATTGAAACCAAAAAGAGGTATATCACTGTTAATGATAAAATTGAATTTTTAAAATTCCAATTAAAGAAATATAAATGGAATTAAACCATTAAAGATAAAAGTTAGCAGCTTTTTCTTGATCCTCATATTTCATTTATATAGTTTAACAAAAACATTACATTTTCAATGTAAAAATAAAAATTTATTTTTTATAAATATTTAAAGATTAAAATAATCACTCTAACATCTTCAGTGTCATGCTCTAAATGTAAGCTATTTAAATTAATTTACTATTACAACTAATATTAATAAAATAATAAATCATAATATATAACTTAATAAATAAATTTTTAAATTATTTTTTTGAAATTCTTGCAAATATAATGAATAACTTTTTAATTGTATATAAATTATTTGACTACCAAAAAATTCTCTTCATCCTTGATCAAAACTTTTATATGAATATAATCCTAACTTTAATGGATAATTAACTACTCCTAATGTAGAAATTACCGGTATAAATCATATTGAACCAACAAAATTAGTAAAATTATAAAAATATAAAGCCTTATTAATAAAAAATAATCCAACATTTCTTAATAAATATCCAATAAATCCTCCTAATAAACAAACAAATAATGTTAATAATTTTATATCTAAAGGTAAACAAATTATTGCAGGATTTAAAAAAATTAATCATCTTAACATTCTTCCACCAATAACTGCTATAATTATTAAAAAACAAATACTAAATAATATAACTCATCCAGAATCATTTAATGGGTGCAATCTACTTCTATTAAAATCTCCTGTTATTGAATAAAAACATAATCGAAAGGAATAACATACAGTTAATCCTGTACTAAAAAAAAAAAGAAAAAAAACAAAAATATTAACATAAGATAATATCACTATTTCTAAAATTAAATCCTTTGAATAAAACCCAGCTAAAAAAGGCATCCCACATAAAGCTAAATTAGCTACATTAAAACAACTACAAGTTAAAGGTATGCTTATTCTTAAACTTCCCATTATTCGAATATCTTGAGAATTTTTTATATTATGAATAATTGACCCAGCACACATAAATAATAAAGCCTTAAATAAAGCATGAGTTAATAAATGAAAAAAGGCTAATTTATAAAATCCTATTGATAAAATTCTTATCATTAAACCTAATTGGCTTAAAGTAGATAAAGCAATAATTTTTTTTAGATCAAATTCAAAATTAGCACCTAAACCCGCTATAAATATAGTTAACCCAGAAACTAATAATAAAAATTGTCTTATTCATCAATTTATTAATAAATCATTAAATCGAATTAATAAGTATACCCCAGCTGTAACCAAAGTTGAAGAATGTACTAAAGCAGAAACTGGGGTAGGAGCTGCTATAGCAGCTGGCAATCAAGATGAAAAAGGAATTTGAGCACTTTTTGTTATAGCAGCTAATATAACTAATGCCCCAATAATTATTATTTCAAAATTATTTTTTATTATATCTAAATAAAAAATATAATTTCAACTACCATAATTTAATATTCAAGCAATAGCTAATAATAAAGCTACATCTCCAATTCGATTTGATAATGCTGTTAATATCCCAGCATTATAAGATTTTACATTTTGAAAATAAATTACTAAACAATAAGAAACTAATCCTAATCCATCCCACCCTAATAAAATTCTAATTAAATTAGGACTAATAATTAATAATATTATTGATATAACAAATATTAAAACTAACAAAATAAATCGATTAATATTATAATCTTCTTCTATATATTGATTTCTATAAAAAATAACTAACGATGAAATCAATAAAACAAAAGATATAAACATTAATCTTATTCAATCAAATAAAAAAGTTATTACAATTGATATAGATTGAAGACTTAATACCTCTCATTCAATAAAATAAACTAAATCATTTAATAAAAATTTTAATCTAATTAAAAATAATCTTCTTCTAATAAAAATTAAAAAATAAAATCTAATTTTACAATAATTAATTAATATATTCACGATCTAAAATGAAAATTCATATCATTGACACCACAAATCAATATTTTTATTAAACTATTTAAATAAATTCATAATATACAAAAACTACTTTTTAAAATCAATAAATTTAATGGTAATCAATGTAATATTAATAATAAAAATTCACGTAATCTTCCTCCAGAAAAAAAGTAAATTCCTGAATAAACCTTTCCATGTTGACTATAAGCAAATAAATATAAAGAATAAGCCGCTCTAAAAAAAGATAATAAAGATAATATAATTATTGATACTCATGATCAAGCAACAATTCTATTTAATAATGAAATTTCACCTAATAAATTTAATGTGGGAGGAGCTGCTATATTTCCTGAACATAATAAAAATCACCATAATCTTAAAGAAGGTATAAAATTTAATAACCCCTTATTAATTAATAATCTTCGTCTTCCTATTCGCTCATAAGAAATATTAGCCAAACAGAATAATCCAGAAGAACATAACCCATGAGCAATTATTAAAGCATAAGAACCCGTTAAACCTCAATATGATATAGTTAATAGACCTCTTAAAACAATTCCTATATGAGCAACTGAAGAATAGGCAATTAATGCCTTTAAATCACTTTGACGTAAACACACTAATCTAATTAAAACCCCTCCAACTAATCTAATTCTAATTCATCAATAATTAAATTTTATACCAGAAATCTGCAATAAAGAAAATATACGTAATAAACCATATCCCCCCAACTTTAAAAGAATTCCAGCTAAAATTATTGAACCAGAAACAGGGGCTTCTACATGAGCCTTTGGTAATCACAAATGAACTAAAAATATAGGCATTTTAACTAAAAATGCAAAAACTAAAGATAAATATAATAAATTTATATTTATAAAAAAACAATTAGATAATAAAGTAAAAGAAAGAGTATTTATAAAATTTAAAATATAAAAAATCCCAATTAATAAAGGTAAAGAAGCTAATAAAGTATAAAATAATAAATAAATTCCTGCTTGTAAACGTTCTGGTTGATACCCTCATCCTAAAATTAAAAATAACGTTGGAATTAAACTTGCTTCAAAAAATAAATAAAACATAAATATGCTTATTGATCTAAAAGTCAAAACTAATATTAATAATAAAAATAAAATTATAAAAATAAATAATGATTTATGATTATTTAATAAATAAACCCTTTCTCTTGCTATTAATATAAGACCACAAATTCAAAAACTTAATAAAATTAGCCCATAAGAAATTATATCAAGACCAAAATAATAAGAAATATAATTAAAATAATTTATAGATCTTAAATTAATTATAAAAATAAAAGTTAACAAAAAAATTAAATTTTGAACCATTCAATAAAAATTTTTTAAAAAAGAAAAGAAAAATATAAATACTAAAACAAAAATAAACTTTAACATTGTAAAATTGAAAAACTTTGAAAATAATCATTACCATGAGTTCGAATTATAGAAACTAAAATAGATAAACCTAATACACCTTCACAAACACAAAAAGTTAAAAAAAATATACTAAAATACGTTTCATAATTTATAAAATTTAAATAAAAAAATAAAAAAATAAATAATCTTAATACTATATATTCCAAACTTAATAAAGTTGACAATAAATGTTTTCGATTAGAAACAAATACCAAACAACCAAATAAAAATATAATTATAGATAAATAAAATATTAAAAATATGTTTGACATTAATTTTAGTTTAAATAGTTTAATAAAAACATTAGTCTTGTAAACTGAAAATAAAAATTATTTTTTTTTAAACTTCAAGAAAAAAGAAATCTCTTTTTCACTAACTCCCAAAGTTAATATTTTAAATAAACTATTTCTTGATATTACAAAATTAATTATTATAATAATTTGCTTAATTATAAGATTTATTTTTATACAAATAAAACATCCTCTTTCTATAGGATTAATATTATTAATTCAAACATTTTTAACATGTTTAATTACAGGAATTTATGTTGAATCATTTTGATTTTCTTATGTATTATTCCTAATTTTTTTAGGAGGTATACTTATTTTATTTATTTATGTAACATCATTATCATCAAATGAAATATTTACTATATCATTTAAATTAACTATATTTAGATTATTTTTATTGATATCAATAATTATAATTTTTATACTACTAGATAAAAGATTAATAGAACAATTTATTACAAATATAGAAATAAAAAAATTATCAATAAGTATTAATTTAATTAATGAAAATATTTTATCTTTAAATAAAATATATAACTTTCCAACTAATTTAATTACATTACTATTAATTAATTATTTATTTTTAACGCTTTTAGTAACAGTAAAAATTACAAAAAAATTTTATGGTCCTTTACGACCAATAAATTAATGTTTAAACCTATTCGAAAAACACACCCTTTAATTAGAATTGCTAATAACGCATTAGTAGATTTACCTGCACCTTCAAATATTTCAGCTTGATGAAATTTTGGGTCATTATTAGGATTATGCTTAATACTACAAATTCTAACCGGATTATTTTTAGCTATACATTACGCTGCAGACATTGAAACAGCATTTAATAGAGTAAATCATATTTGTCGAGATGTTAATAATGGATGATTCTTACGAATTTGTCATGCAAATGGAGCTTCTTTTTTTTTTGCTTGTTTATTTATTCATGTAGGTCGAGGAGTATATTATGAATCATATTTATTCCATATAACTTGAAATACTGGAGTAATTATTTTATTCTTAACTATAGCAACAGGATTTTTAGGATATGTATTACCTTGAGGACAAATGTCATTTTGAGGAGCTACAGTAATTACAAATCTTTTATCTGCAGTTCCTTATTTAGGAATAGATTTAGTACAATGAATTTGAGGGGGATTTGCTGTTGATAACGCTACTTTAACTCGATTTTTTACTTTTCATTTTATTTTTCCATTTATTATTTTAGCTTTAATAATAATTCATTTATTATTTTTACATCAAACTGGATCAAATAACCCTTTAGGATTAAACAGAAATGTAGATAAAATTCCATTTCATCCTTATTTTATTTATAAGGACATTTTTGGGTTTATTGTATTTTTATGAATTCTTATTGCTTTTATTTGAAAATTTAATTATTTATTAATAGATCCAGAAAATTTTATTCCAGCTAATCCTTTAGTAACTCCCGTTCATATTCAACCTGAATGATATTTTTTATTTGCTTATGCAATTCTTCGATCAATTCCTAATAAGTTAGGAGGAGTTATTGCACTAGTATTATCAATTGCTATTTTATTAATTTTACCTTTTACACATATAAGAAAATTCCGAGGATTACAATTCTACCCACTAAATCAAATTTTATTTTGAAATATAGTAATTGTAGCTTCACTTTTAACTTGAATTGGAGCACGACCAGTAGAAGACCCTTATATTTTAACAGGACAAATTTTAACCGTATTATATTTTTCATACTTTATTATTAATCCTATATTAGCTAAATTTTGAGATAAATTATTAAATTAATTAATTAATAAGCTTTTATAGCATATGTCTTGAAAACATAAGAAAGAAGTAAAGCCTTCTATTAATTTAGTACTAAAAATTATTCATTAAAATAATAAAGAAATAAAAAAAATTTTTAACCCAACAAAAAAAAATAAATAATTTAAAGATAAAGGTAAAAAACTTTTTCAAGCTAAATATATCAGTTTATCATATCGAAATCGAGGTAATGTTCCTCGAACTCAAATAAAAATAAAAGAAATAAAACTTAATTTTAAAAAAAATATAAAACTATAAATATCTCTTCCTAAAAAAATTACTACAAATAATATACTTATAAATAAAATTCTTGAATATTCTGCTAAAAAAATTAACGCAAATCCTCCACTACTATATTCTACATTAAACCCAGAAACTAATTCAGATTCACCTTCTGCAAAATCAAAAGGAGTACGATTAGTTTCAGCTAAACAAGAAGCTAACCAAACCAATCCTAAAGGAAAACAAAAAACAATAAATCAAACATAATCTTGATAAATATAAAAATTTAAAAAATTATAATTACCAACTAAAAAAATAAAACTTAATAAAATTAAAGCTAAACTCACTTCATAAGAAATAGTTTGAGCAACAGCCCGTAATCCCCCTAATAAAGCATAATTAGAATTTGAAGATCATCCAGCAATTATAACTGTATAAACCCCTAATCTAGTACAACATAAAAAAAATAAAACTCCTAAATTAAATGAATACAATTTAATTAAATAAGGAATACATATTCAAATTAACAAAGATAAAAATAAAGAAAAAACTGGAGAAAAATAATAAGAAATATAATTAGATAATAATGGATAAGTTTGTTCCTTAGTAAATAATTTTACAGCATCACTAAATGGTTGTAATAATCCATTAAACCCCACTTTATTAGGTCCTTTACGAATTTGAATATAACCTAAAACTTTACGTTCTAATAAAGTTAAAAAAGCTACTCCTACTATTACACAAATAACTAATAATAATCTTCCAATTAAAGGTATTAAATTATCAATAATAAACAATACTATTTATAATTAAAAATTATATTTATAAATTCTAAATTTATTGCACTAATCTGCCAAAATAGTAAATTATTTTAATAATTTTCATTAAAATAAAATTATATTTTTTATATTAGGTCCTTTCGTACTACAATATAATAATTTATTAAAGATAGAAACCAACCTGGCTTACACCGGTTTGAACTCAGATCATGTAAGAATTCAAAGGTCGAACAGACCTAAACTTTAAACTTCTACACCTAAAAATAACTCTTAATCCAACATCGAGGTCGCAATCTTTTTTATCGATATGAACTCTCTAAAAAAATTACGCTGTTATCCCTAAGGTAACTTAAATTTTTAATCCATAAAACAGGATCTTTTATTCATATATAAATGTTAATAAATAATAAAAGTTAATTTAATTTTAATACCACCCCAGTAAAATTTTATTTAAAATATAATTTTTATAATTCTTTATAAAATATAATTTATAAAAATAAAGATCTATAGGGTCTTCTCGTCTTTTAATTACATTTTAACTTTTTAATTAAAAAATAAAGTTCTATAAAAATTTTAAAAAAACAGTATATATCTCATTCAACCATTCATACCAGCCTTCAATTAAAAGACTATTGATTATGCTACCTTCGCACGGTCAAAATACCGCGGCCCTTTAAAATTCAGTGGGCAGGCTAGACTTTAAATAAAATACAAAAAGACATGTTTTTGATAAACAGGTGAATATATTTAATTTGCCGAATTCTTCATTAAAACCTAACAATTAAATTATATTATAAAAAATAAATATACTAATTTTATCATAATTAATAAAATTTTTTAATTAAATTTTAAATTTTAATAAAAAATTTAATTTAAATTAAATAATTTTCTATAAAAAATAAATTATAACAAATTTATTAATAATAGCTATTTTTAAGCTTATATTTATTTTAAAAATTATATAAATATAAAAATTTATTTTAAAGCTCATCCCTTAAAATATTACTTTATTTATTTATTAAATTAATTAAATCAAAATAATAAAATAAATAAATTAAATTAAATTTATTTCTTAAAAAACTAGATATATTTTAAAACGATTAACATTTCATTTCTAATTATATATTTAAAATATTTATTCTACAATAACTTTTATATATAATTAAATCTTTAAAATTCGAGAAAAATTATTATAATAATTGATTAATTAATAAACCCTGATACACAAGGTACAATAAATAAAATTTTCTTTAAAATTAAAAATTTTTCAAATTATTTCAATATTCTTTTAAAATACTAATACACTATAATTAAAATTATTATTTCATTATAAATTACTTAAACTTTTAATATTAAAATTATTTTTATTAATAAATAATATAAAAAAAAATAATTAATAAATAATTATTATCAATTTAAATTGATTTGCACAAATTTCTTTTCAATGTAAATGAAATACTTTACTAATTAAGCTTTAAATTGTCATTCTAGATACACTTTCCAGTACATCTACTATGTTACGACTTATCTCATTTTAAAAATGAGAGCGACGGGCGATGTGTGCATGTTTTAGAGCTATAATCATATAAATAATCTATTTTATATTACTATTAAATCCACCTTCAAACTTTTATTTCAAAAAATTATCCGTATAAATAAATTTATTGTAATCCATTTCTACTTAAACATAAACTGCACCTTGACCTGACATATTATTTAATAAAATATTTAGAAAATTATTAATCTTATAATATATTCTGATGACGACGATATACAAATTGATTACAAATTTAAGTAAGGTCCAACGTGGATTATCAATAACAGAACAGATTCCTCTAAATAGACTAAAACACCGCCAAATTCTTTAAATTTTAAGAATATAACTAATACTACTTAAGTATTTTGATTATTTAATTTTAATAATAGGGTATCTAATCCTAGTTTATAATAAAATTTTTATAGCTTAAATTAATCAATAATTAATTATAAATAAATTTAAAAATTTCACCTAATAAATTTATAAATAAATTAAACAATAAAAATTTAACTAATACTAAAAATTTTTATTTGCATCATTTGTATAACCGCAGTAGCTGGCACAAATTTTACCAATACTATATATTATTACTAATTCAAAATTTCTTTTATAATTAATATTAATTACTGCGAATAAATTTAATATTTTTAATTTTTAAAATTAAAAATAATTCCTACAAAAATTTACATGTAAAATAAAATAATAATAAAATATTTAACTAGAATAAAATAATATTATAATTATTATTCATACATAATTTTTATTTAAATTTTAAATATAATTTTTATATAATTAAAATAAATATATAAATACATATTATAATTTTTATATTTATTTAATAAAATTTTATAGTACAATTCTCATTTTATTTTCCCCTAATTTTTTTTTTTTTTTTATTAATAAAATTTTAAAATTAAATTATTTTATTTATAATTAATTCTTTTTATTTATATATTAATATATTAATAATTTTTATATATAAATTATTAATAAATAATTAATTTTTTCATTTATATAATATAATATATTTATATAAATGTATATATTTATATAAATATATTAATAATTAATAAATCATTTTTTTTTTCAAATATAAGACTAATAGGTTTATAAATTATATTACCCATTTAATATAAATATATTATCAAATAAATGTTTATATTAATATATAAATTATTTATATAATGCTAAATTTTTTGTTCCGTTATTTTAAGTTTTTATTATAAATAATAATATAAATTATAAAAATAAAATA